ATGAGAGGCTATTCCTCCTGGAACAAAAGGATCAAAACCTTCCACACCCCACGCTGGATTTACAGATTGTACCTCTCCGGTTAATCCATAAGGATCGGACACCCATATTCCGGGACCATACAATCCGGTTACATGAAAAGCCCCAAAGCCAAAACAAGCCACCCCTGATAAAAATAAATGAATTCCAAAGATCTTGGGCAAATCCAAAGAGGGTTTTCCTGTACGTTCATCACAAAATATTTCGAGATCCCAATACACCCAATGCCAGATGGCTGCCAAGAAGCACAAACCAGAAAACACAATATGTGCCCCAGCCACACCTTCATAACTCCAAATACCCGGATTCGTTATAGTCCCTCCTGTGATACTCCAACCACCCCACGAATTGGTTATTCCTAAACGAGTCATGAAGGGTATAACGAACATGCCTTGTCTCCACATTGGATCGAGAACGGGGTCAGAAGGATCAAAAACTGCTAATTCATATAGAGCCATCGAACCGGCCCAACCAGCAACCAAAGCTGTATGCATTATATGGACGGATAGCAAACGACCGGGATCATTCAATACGACGGTATGAACACGATACCAAGGCAAACCCATGGAATACCCCTTTATCAACGAAAAATAGACACTATGTAACTTTATTACACTATAAAAAAACTATGTTATGGACCTCTCCTTTTCTAATATTTTTAACAGTCTTTTAGTAATAATGTAACAATTCCGTTTGTAGGAACAAAGAGAAGCAGATCTATTCTATACTCGATAAGTACCAATATGCAATGGGGGGAGTTGTTCCTATTTTATATGGGCGAATGCATACAGATTTGTTCCTCATTCAAAGGGCCTATTCGTAAGAATTTTACTTTATGCATTTTGGCTTCGTTTATCTTTATTTATTTTTTTATTTCTATTTATTTAGAAATAGAAACTTATCGAATCTACGCATAAATATATATGAGAAAGGCCAATATTATTAAAGTGCAATATATAGTGAAATAAAAAAAAATTGAAATATCTTAATAAAAATATATTAATAAATATATATATCAAGTCTTGGTTATTGAGATTTAAGGGCAATATTGAGATTTAAGGGCAATATGGATTAACATTTAAGGATAGATATTACCTCTCTTTTATCTTTTCAAATAAATTGAAATGATTGAAGTTTTTCTATTTGGAATCGTATTAGGTCTAATTCCTATTACTTTGGCTGGATTATTCGTAACTGCGTATTTACAATACAGACGTGGTGATCAGTTAGACCTTTGATTAATTAACACCTTGTTTTTTTGACCTCCTCCTTTCTTTAATCCGCGGGAGGTCAAATTTATATTGCTGTTCAATTTTTTCCGTCTAATTTTCGACCTAACAAAACAAGAATAGAATCACGCTCTGTAGGATTTGAACCTACGGCATTGGGTTTTGGAGACCCACGTTCTACCGAGCTGAACTAAGAGCGCTTTCTTATCACAAAAAAAAAGACTGTAAAGAAAAAGATTCTTTTTTTTTTACTCCAATACATCTTGAATGCCTATACTATCATATAAAATATGATACTGATAGTTTTTATCATATTTTATATGATAAAAATGAAAGATTGGGTATGCCCAATTTTTATTGATCTCAATGAATCCCTCTTTATTGCTCAGAGGCAAAGTAATAGGGAGGGATGACGGGATTTGAACCCGTGACTTTTTGTACCCAAAACAAACGCGTTACCAAGCTCCGCTACATCCCTTTCAATTGGTCTTACAATGAAATTATAGAGAATCCCTGTCTTATTTTCCACATACTTATTTTATTCTCTCTAGTGATATATACAACTTATCTTGACATTTCTTCTTTTTGGTCTCATATCACATCACATATCATATAATATATAATAATAAGATATAATAACATATAAACTTATATACATAAGAAAAAGGTGTGCACATGGAAAATATATATATAACCCTTTCATAAATTTCGTTAATGTTCGGACAGATAAGGGACGTATTTTTTTCTTTTAATTTAAGAGTTCTTTTAAGAAAAATAAAATATTATCTATCAAATCGTTGTACATTTAATTTTTAATTAGGGATGTAGTGTACAAAACAAATGACAAATTCAAGTTGCCTTTAACTACATATACATCTGATCGTATATGTATTACCATTATTTATATATTACAAAAAAATAAGGAGGATTTCAAATGCGGGATCTAAAAACATATCTATCTGTGGCACCGGTAATAAGTACTTTATGGTTCGTGTCTTTAGCAGGTCTATTGATAGAAATAAATCGTTTTTTCCCAGATGCGTTGACATTCTCTCTTTTTTCATTCTAGTTATTAACGCGGGGGGGGGTGAAGAAGATTATAGATACAATAAAATATCTGTGACTACTATCCCCCCTCTTTATTTTTATTTATTTATTAGAATAAGTTATAAAAGAGAAAGAATAAAAGTGGATTCAACCTCAGTGAAATTCGGAACTCGGGTCCAGGTTTCAAGTAAATTGACTTCAATTAAATAAAGAGAACGGAAAATTAAATAAAGCGAACGGAAGTGGAAATGTAGTTGGGTAACAGTATCACACAAGATGTTTAAACGAAATACTGTACTGCGATTCTAATCTAAAATAGAAACTTATAAACTAAATATAGTTGAAAATCATTGTATTACTTATTTTATTATTACTAAATTTTGTACGAAATCCTTCCTAATTTGATTTCGAGTTAGCAACTTCTATTTTTTCCTGTCTTCATTCTTCGCTTCGGATCGTAAAATATAAGAGTTGAGTAAATAAAAAAACCAAAGGAGGTTCATGGCCAAGGGTAAAGATACCAGAGTAAGGGTTATTTTAGAATGTACTAGTTGTGTTCGAAACACTGTTAATAAGAAATCAAAAGGCATCCACAGATATATTACTCAAAAGAATCGGTCCAATACGTCTAATCGATTGGAATTGAGAAAATTCTGCCCCTATTGTTACAAACATACGATTCATGGGGAGATAAAGAAATAGATGTAACCTATGACCTGCGTGTCACTTTTATAAAGAAGATTAAAAAGGACATATTATATTAATCATATTAAATCATATTAAAATATAGTATGTTAATATATATTCAATTTTTATATTTAACTATAAACAAGCAAAATCCTCTTTATAAATAAAAAATCATTATTATTATTGATCCAATAAAACGAAATATTATTTTTGAAATAAGGAATAAACAAAGCATGTATAAATCCAAGCGACTTTTTCTTAAGTCTAAGCGATCTGTTCGTAGGCCGATCCAATCGGGGGATCAAATTGATTATAGAAACATAAGTTTAATTAGTAAATTTATTAGTGAACAAGGAAAAATATTATCTAGACGGGTGAATAGATTGACTTTAAAACAACAACGATTAATGACTATTGCTATAAAACAAGCTCGTATTTTATCTTCGTTACCGTTTTGTGATAATCCAAAACAATTAAAAAAAAGAAAAAGAAAGTTGGTCGCTAGAACTACTGGTCATAGAATCCACAAAAAGAAAGGTTATGTCGCTAAAACTACTGGCCGTAGAATTAACAAAAAATAGGCTTACTCTTCAATTGAATAAAAAATCCAATCCGAACTCAAACGTGGATTGATGTTTTTGTTCGAAAAATACGAAAATACAGATTTGATTGTCGTGTCGTAAGAAAAAAAAACGAATTGGGTAAGAATAATAAATATTTTTTTTATTGAATGTTATGTTTTTTCTCAGTTTGACTATTTGATCATATTATCATGATATTTTATCATACTAATTTCTATTCTACCTTCCCGTAATTCCTTCTCCGGGGAATTCCATGTAAAACATTACGATGGATTCCCCGCAATATACTTATTTTTTTTTATTTCATTGGAGATCATATGAAGAAAATTCATATTTAATATAGCTATTTGTGCAAGTATTTGACGATTAAGAAGTAACTGTCTCTTGTACAGATTGTTTATTAATCGACTAGAATTCTAGGATACCATATTTTCCCGGATTACTGCATTTATCCGAGTGACCCACAAACGACGAAAATTTCTTTTTTTTTTGCCTATCTCTATCCCGATGGGCCGAAAGCAAAGCTCTTATTTTTTCTTGAATAATAGTTCGAATAAGTATTGGATGAGCCCCGCGAAATTTTGATGCGAATCAACGCATTTTTGTTCTACGCCTCCGAGCTATATATCCTCGTCTAGTTCTGTTGATTGAATAAACCGAAACTTTGATGAATAACTAATGGATTGCCTTTCTTTCAGTCATTCTTTTTTCCCCTTTCTATAATGACAAAATGGATTCTTCCAATGTATAAAATAATAATTCCAACGGCTTTTGCTATTATAACCTTCCCAACCACAATTTTTTTCTAGGCGAAATTCCTACAAAAAAAAATAAATTGTATTGATACTAGGTATCAAACAAAAACATAGTAAATAAATAGAAATGGATAAAGAAATAGTGGGTTCCTTCGTTTCTATGGTTACTTCTTAAACGGTGAGGTCTTCTCTATACACCGGAGCCCTTTCCCTCATTTAATCAATGCTATTGTTAACTTGTACAGTTTACACTCTTTGGCTCGACCCATGAATTATCCAGTAATAGGTCCTTCTTTCACAACGGGATCCATCTATACAGTAACGGTATTTATTATGAAGATTTGCTGATTAGCTGACCCTCTTAGTCCGTTCTTGCAAGGGTAGGAGCCTTTTTTTTCGGCCTTTGAATTTTTTTTAATCTAAATAAGATTTCCCCCGCTTAACAGATAGTTATTTGCTACTATTGGGGAATTCTTTCTCTTTTAAAATTCAAAATTGAGGTGATTTTATTTGCACCAAAGTAAACCATAAATTTTCTAAACAATAGAAGGATATGATTGACAGATCTTTTTTTTAGATAGTGAAGGGGCTCTTCCATTCTATCCTATTCATCTGTCCTGATCACGGATAGTGTAAAAATTGTTTTCTTTCTTTTGTCCCAGCTCACGATCTGAACGAGTCACACATACGTCCTAATACATATTCCTCGGCGCTGCGGGCATCCCCTAAGAGCGCGGGATTTGCTAGCTTTTCTGATTGGCTGTCTTGCTTTTCTAATAAGTTGTTCACTAGTTGGCATGTCGAACTCGTATGCATAACATAATATGCATAATGGGTTGGTTTAGATCGATCCTAACCAGGCCGAATAATTATGAAATTTTTCTATATTAATAGAATATTAACAGAATATTTAACCCTGGTAAGAAATTGGAATCTCAAATCGCGATTTGAGATTCCAATTTCTGCTATTTGTTATTCAGATTAAAATTTATCAAATTCCAAATTTAGATTAAAATTGACCAAATTAAGATTTGTCAACATCAGATTCAGCTTCAGTTGCAGAGTCATCAAATCCAGATTGAAAGTTCTCAAATTGCACTCCCCTAGAGGATGCTCCTATACTATCAATAATTCCATAAGCTTGGGCTTCTTGTGGTGTCATAAAAAAATCCCTTTCAATATCTTCGTTTATAATCTCTACGGGTTTGCCCGTTCTTTTTGCATAACCTTCCACAATAATTTCGCGAAGTCTTAATAATTCTTCCATTTCCGCCTCCAAATCTCCTAGGTCCAAATCCGCCTCCTCAGGAAGATCCAAAAAAGGTTGGTGCATCAATATCCTATTGTGCGGGAATGATATACGTTTATTCGGTGCGCCTCCGGACAGGATAAAAGATGCCATTGAAGCGGTTAGCCCTAGGCCTATTGTTCTTACATCTGGGCCCACATGGTTTATCATGTCATAAATACCTAGTCCAGGAACTATCAATCCGCCAGAAGATTGTATAAACAAATTAATATCTTTATGCGGATCCTCTATAGTAAGATATACTATAAGACCGATAATGGTATTTGCCATTTTATCGTCAATGGGTTGACCTAAAAAAAGTATTCTTTCTTGATGAAGTCGGGTGTATATATCAAGCCACTCTATTTCTATTTTCTCTTTTTCTTCGTTATCGTCATCAAAACTATCTTCAAACGGTACTTTTGGTATACCAACTGGCATAAGAACCTCCAATAAAATGAAATAAAGTAATGGTAATGGTGAGTGATACAAAAAGTTCCATTTCTCTTTATCTATATATTTCTATTCTTTATATTTATAATATCTAAATTCTAAAATCATAATAATCGTTAGTTCCATTTCTCTTATGATATTATCTCTTGTTATATTAAAAGTTCCATTTCTCTAAGGAATAGAATACTGTAGAAAATTTTTTTTATGAATTGTTCATTCAATTAATTTCAAATAAGTCTTATCTTGCTCAAACCAATAAATAGAACTGAGGTTATAGTTAAAGCTGCTAGTAAAAAACCGAAATAACTAGTTATAGTAAGCATGAAGGGGCTAAATAAACCATTTTTTTTATACATATGTTTGTAAAGCACTTCCCTAAGTTGAATTTTTTTAAAGATAGAAGAATAAGCAAAAAACCAATTGAAAGAATAAATTCAATTGAAAGTTTTTTATTTTTAAATCATTTATCAATAATTATATTATCATTATAGATTATATATTATCATTATAGATTATAGACGGCACTAACAAAAATAGAGTGATATCGGTAGAAAAAGAAATCAATTCATCATCTATGACATCCATCTATCCTCCCGCGATTCCGAATCAAGAGATTCGTTGGACAACTCTTGAGGAATAAAATTTCAAACCAATAAATATATATATATTAAATATATATAATAATAATAATAACTGTGTTGTATAACGTAATTTCATTCAAAGAAACTCTCTTTGAATCACTACACTATAGAAATCACTACGGAATAAAATTGTAAAATCATTTCTATTTTGATCCTTTCTTTTAGTGTATTTATTATTTATTTATTTGTATCGAATTCATTTTTTTTAGAACGAAAAGCAATCGTCTATTTTTCTTGATAATTATAATAACTTTTACTTTTTTTAGTTTAATTTGAACTTATTAGATTTTTTAGTAGATTCATTCACCTCGAATAATAAGAAAAAAAGTATCGCACGATTGGGTCACTCGAAAAAAAAAAATCTTGATTTTTTTTTTTTGCTCTAACTGGATTCTATGACTAATAATTCCTATTATCCTTTTATTTTTATTTTCCAGATTTTACGTTTTTTTTCTTTCTATATTCGAAAAAGGAACTCTTTGTAGTTAAATGTAAAGAAAGCCCTTTTGGGTCTAATACAAGAATGCGTGCATCACGAATTGCGTGCATCACGAATATTGACTATTACAATTATTTTTTCGTTGTTCTCCTTATTTCATCGAATACTCTTTACTACCGGTACTTGTTACCGGACGACTAACCAATTCTTAAAAAAAAAGGCTTCCAACAAAAAAAAAACTTTTCTTCTACAACCCCCAATGAGAGATTTTTTGATTTCAAATTCAATTTAATTGCAGGAATATGATAATATCCTTCATGAATTATTATTATTAATTATTATT